AACGGATCACTAATCCAAGACCAGAATATTCGGAGGATTCTTCTGACCAAAATAGAAAATATATCAAAAAACTAAAAAAGTATAATAAATTTTACTAAATAAATAATACTAAATAAATAATATATAAATACATAGAATAAAAATAAATATTTATATATAATTTATAATTGTATAATTGTAATTGTACTTATAATGGTATTGTATAATTTTAATTTGTCAGCAAAGTTGTTTCTTTTTTTTCTTCAAATTCAAAGAATTCTTTTCACTTTATACATAGGTCATCGATTCAGCATTGGAAAAAGGGGCTCAAATCGTTTTATCGACATGAGTGTTTTATATCGAAAAAACATTTTCAACTATTTGTTTTGAAAATATTTCTGTATTTATTAACATACGTAGTAGAAAGAGTACCCTGCTGCATCTGAACTTCAAACGCTTTGGCCTTAACCATGTTAATGGTCCCAGATTATTGGTTAATAGAGAATCAAAGTCGATGTACCAATGAATTACGAAATGCTATGGTTCTTAAATATGATTTTTAAATTTATTCAGAAGTAATTCGCGGGATCATGCACTCCTTTCTTTCCTAGTTAGAATGAAAAAAGTGCAACTGGGTAAATCCAGCCTATTCTTGAAATAAACAACTCGCACACACTCCCTTTCCAAAAAAGATCAATACACCAAGGACTACACTTAGATTTATTGGATTTGTTGCTAAAATATCGGTATTAAACCCGAAACTCCCGGCGGATGGCCAGTGACCCAAGGAAACGAAAGAATCGGTTACATTTTTCATATGATCTCCTATTTTTTTTTAGATAGACTTTTCTTTTAGATAGACTACAAAAACAAAAAACTCGGTTCTTATTTTTGTATTCTATTTTTGTATTGTATCACTTTCACTCCTTTTCCATTTATTCTAATTCTATGTATTTCTTTTTTTATTTAAAAAATTATTAATTTATTATTATTATTATATTATTAAATTATTCATTTTCATTTCTAAAGGGAGTCAAAAATATATTCTATATTAGCTAGAAATGTAATTAGCTAGAAATGTATTTTTTTTTTTCAATTGAAAATTCCCAATAATAATTATACTTATTAGAATTAGGGGGGCGGCTTTCATGTCAATGGCAAAATACCTTATTTGTTGCAACACTCCTTTAAAAAAAAGGGGGTTTCTCTGTCTTAGGGGAAGGAAGAAAGCGAGTCAGTGTGATAATTCCTCATCCTCAAATTAATCCTTCCCTTGGATTATTGTCCCGACGAATAAGTAATTGTAGGGGCGAAATCTTGATAGAATTCGAAAAAGCAAGGAGTAAGTCCCAAGCCATAAAATAAAGAAAAATACATAATTCTCGTGTTTATAGGATTAAACAAAAGGATTCGCAAATAAAAGTGCCAATGCTACAACCAACCCATAAATTGTTAAAGCTTCCATAAAAGCCAAACTAAGCAATAGAGTGCCTCGTATTTTTCCCTCTGCCTCGGGTTGTCTCGCGATACCTTCTACAGCTTGGCCCGCAGCTGTACCTTGACCAACTCCAGGTCCAATAGAAGCAAGTCCGACAGCCAACCCAGCAGCAATAACGGAAGCGGCAGAAATCAGTGGATTCATGATAAATTCCTCGCACCAAAATAAAGAAATGGTTAATGATACAATCATCCAATGAATTTTGACTTAATTATTCCATATTATTCCATCGCTAAGATTCAACTTGAAAAAGTAACAAAGAACTCCGAATGGAAGTGATAATATTATTGAACCGTCAGAAATTTCGATATCTTTTTTTAGTTTCTCTCCACTAGATTGTAAATCCGCAGATACTTTGTTCTTCCATTTCTTTTTTCCAACCCACTCCTTGAATTCTTCGTTTTTTGTCTTTATTTTATCTCTTTATTCAGAGTCAAAGACGAAACAAAAGAACTTTTATTCTTCTATTGGAATCCCTATCTAAATCCACACCACAGTAGTAGGGTGGATTAGATATATTTTTAGTTCATATATAACTAGTCAATATCTACTATCCCATATACATGTGTTTCCTACATAACGTAAACCAACTATTCGTATCTTAGATTCAATCGGATTCTAGAATTATTCCTCAAAAGATAGACAAGAGTTGAAAAAGATAGACAAGAGTTGAAAAAGATAGACAAGAGTTGAAAAAGATAGACAAGAGTTGAAAAAGATAGACAAGAGTTGACTTATAGCCATTAGATTACATATATCTAATTATACCCCCTTTTTTCCTAAACAACTCTAATCTCGTTTTTGTAAATTCGTCTCTTCCTTATTATTTATCATTATCTCACACAGATATGGACGAATAAATTAGAACAAATCATTGCATAAAAATAAAAAATCAATATCAGTATTTGATTGAGCTAAGTTCATGCAATTTATTATTTATTAAAATTTTCTTTTGGTCAATCGTTAAATTGAATGAAATTGACTGAAATGGGAATCCCTCTATAGAAAGAACAGCTTTTTAAA